CTACAAAATGGGGCATAGTTTAGTGGTAGAGTCGGCTGAATCGTAAATGATCTACAGAAGATACTTCGAATGGAATCACGCGTTGTCGAACGATTCGACAGACAAAATCTCCCCATCCAAAAACCAACTCATAGAAATAGAAGAGGGCGCAAACGTTGATACATTTCGGACCAATTATTGTCTCTGAAATAATGAATTGGGGTTATTGTTCTGCCAAAAGGCGATACGTCGGGGGATTCCTAACTCATCCAAGTTCAAATGGGCCCCTATTACATAAAGTCTGCATTGGTAGAAGTAGAATTGGAATGATGAACAACTGGATTGGGGTAGATTGGAATAGAAAAAAAAAAAAATAAGTATTGTACAGAAACAGAAAAATGACTACTTGCTTTGCTAAGCCGGTTATACGAAGAAAAGCCTATTGTACAATGAAACTTACCAAAGAGCTTCATTTTTGAAACTCTGGTTTTTCTACAAATACAAGAACAAGAATAGGCCCTAGATCATGTGACTTACTATTCGATTTGATTTGGTTGGGTTAGGTTGGAGTTTTTCTTGAGCCAGCCCATGTTATGATTTTGACTTCATAAATTGACTTTGGTATACCAAAGCAAAGGTGTATCACTAAATCCTGGATCATGAACAATAAAGAAAAAAGTCGTATGTCATTCACACACGAAGATTAATGAAGAAGAATGGATTTTTTTATCCAAGATTTGAACCGATCCGGTTGGATCCATTGGAATAAATTCTTGTTTTCATGCCCCGAGGGATCTCCGTGATCCTGTGGGAATGATTCCATTTCTATGGAACAATCAACCGGCCGGCCACGCGCACTAATTAGGAAATGAATACAAAAATGTATAGGGCTATACGGACTCGAACCGTAGACCTTCTCGGTAAAACAGATCAAACTGATTATTATCGAAATGATTCGAACTGTTTCAAAGACCCAACATGCGTTTTTTTTTTTTGCATTGGGCTCCTTCATTAACTGATAGAAAGATCGGCTAGTCCACCATATTTGTTTCTTGACAGGAAGATAACGAGATGGCTCCATGCGCTCGGATTCATTATTTGTATTCTGATCCAGGAGCAATACCAAAGTGTTTCAAAGAAGGGTTACCCTGACGTAGGTCTGCCTCCGGCCTAGATCAACCTAAGTTAAATGGAGTCTCTATCGATCCGTCCCAAGAGTCAAATATGATACTTCATACACCTTAAAGTTCATAGGACGAAAAGAGGTTATTTTGAGGTCCTTATACTCATTATGCCTAGCATTGAATAGACTGGGTATTCACCTTATCAATGATCAAACCAATGATGGGTTCTATTTGGTACCTGAATTGGCACCTGAATCGGACCGAACCAAATTTTTGTCATGCTATTGTTCTCTTGTTCCTCGAATCTATGGAGTAAGACATCGATTTCTCAATAAGATCAATTCTGTTGATTGCATGATGGGCTCCTCTGAAAAAGCATTGGCGCGCGTGTAAACGAGGTGCTCTACCTAACTGAGCTATAGCCCTTGTCATAGACATATTAACATCTAGATAATTTCTTGTCAAGATGGATATTCCATAATCCCACATGATAGCTCTCTGATCCGTTTCCTGCCAAGGATTGGTATTGCTGAGAAGTCATATTCTGTCTATAATCTCCGATGTGATTGGTCCCATTTTTTCTTTCTCTTTGTGATGATAAATGACCTACTTAACCCAGTGGTTAGAGTATTGCTTTCATACGGCGGGAGTCATTGGTTCAAATCCAATAGTAGGTAGAACTTATTAGATACCATTGACTCTGGTATCTAATAAGTTTTTCTACCCACCTTCTTTTCTTTTTTTATGGATTTTGTACCCTTTCCCTATTATCCTCCCACTACTCATACTCATATTTGTATTTTTTTTTTTGTTCGTTACATCAGATTACACTTGAGTGTATCCAATTGGCGGAATCCAAATAGGGTGTATAAACAGAACTTCTTTTGATTATTCTGATGCATCGACTAGTACGAAATAACATTGATAGCCTCTACTCGTGTCCTAGCTCGTCTAAGAGCTAGATTCGCCTCAATTGCTTGTCTCTTGCCTTCAGCTCTACTCAAGTTAGCTTCAGCTATTTCAAGAGTTCGCTGAGCTTCTTGTGGATCAATGTCACTACCCTTCTCTGCATCATTTACTAAAATGGTGATCTCATTATTGCCTATTCTAGCGAAACCGCCCATCACAGCCATCGTTACCCATTGGTCGTTGAGGCGTATTCTCAAAATACCTATATCTACAGCTGTGGCAATAGGGGCGTGGTTTGGTAATACGCCAATTTGGCCACTATTAGTAGATAAAATGATTTCTTTCACTTCTGAATCCCAAATAATTCGATTAGGAGTCAGTACACAAAGATTTAAGGTCATTTCTTCAATTTGCTCTCCTCTTCTAAGTTCATAGCCTTCGCAGTAACTTCATCGATGTTACCTACCAAATAAAAGGCCTGCTCGGGA